ACTTTACAACGTTACAAAGAACTTCAGGACATTATAGCTATCCTGGGGTTGGACGAATTATCCGAAGAAGATCGTTTAACTGTAGCAAGAGCACGAAAAATTGAGCGTTTCTTATCACAACCCTTCTTCGTGGCAGAAGTCTTTACCGGTTCTCCGGGAAAATATGTCGGTCTCGCGGAAACAGTTAGGGGGTTTCAACTGATCCTTTCCGGAGAATTAGACAGTCTTCCTGAGCAGGCCTTTTATTTGGTGGGTAACATCGATGAAGCTACCGCGAAAGCTATGAACTTAGAAGGGGAGAAGAAATGAACTTAAATCTTTGTGTACTGACTCCTAATCGAATTATTTGGGATTCAGAAGTGAAAGAAATCATTTTATCCACTAATAGTGGCCAAATTGGCGTATTACCAAACCACGCCCCTATTGCCACAGCGGTGGATATAGGTCTTTTGAGAATACGTCTCAACGATCAGTGGTTAACGGCGGCTCTGATGGGTGGTTTCGCTAGAATAAGTAATAATGAGATCACTATTTTAGGAAATGATGCGGAGATGAGTACTGACATTGATCCGCAAGAAGCTCAACAAGCTCTTGAAATAGCTGAAGCTAACTTGAGTAGAGCTCAGGGTAAGAGACAGGCAATTGAGGCGAATCTAGCTCTCAGACGAGCTAGGACACGAGTAGAGGCTGTGAATGGTATTTCACAATAACATAATCAAAAGAAGTTCTTTATTATACACCACAATTTACACCACATTTTGATTGAACACAATCAAATCTAGATGATACAATGAAAAAAGAAGATGGGTAGAGAAACTTATTAGATACCATGGATTCTGGTATCTAATAAGTTTTACCTACTATTGGATTTGAACCAATGACTCCCGCCGTATGAAAGCAATACTCTAACCACTGAGTTAAGTAGGTTATTTATCATCACAAAAAAGGGACCCATCGTCTCCGGGATTATAGATGGAATATTATTTATAAGCAATACCAATCCGCTAACAGTAAACGGATCAGAGAGCTATGATGTGGGGTCCTATCTTGACAAGAAATTATCTATATGTTAAGATATCTATGACAAGGGCTATAGCTCAGTTAGGTAGAGCACCTCGTTTACACGTGCGCCAATGCTTTTCAAAGGAGCCAATTATGCAATGAACATAATTGATCTTATTGAGAAATCGATGTCTTACTCCATAGATTCGAGGGAACAAGAGAACAATAGCCTGACAAATATTTGGTTCGGTCCGATTCGAGTACGAATTCAGGTGACAAATAAAATAGAATCCACAATTGATTTGTTAATTGATAAGGTAAATACCCAGTCCATTCAATGCTAGGCCTAATGAGTATAAGGGACTCAAAAGAACCTCTTTTCGTCCTATGAACTTTAAGGTGTATGAAGTCTCATATTTGACTCTTGCAGCGGAGCGATAGAGACTCCATTTAACTTAGGTGGATCTAGGCCGGAGGCAGACCTAAGTCAAGGCAACCCTTCTTTGAAACACTTTGGTATTGCTCCTAGATCAGAATACAAATGATGAATCGCAGAGCACATGGAGCCATCTTATTATCTTCCTGTAAAGAAAAAATATGGTGGACTAACTGATCTTTACATTAATCAGTTGATGAAAGAGCCCAATGCAACAAAATGCATGTTGGGTCTTTGAAACAGTTCGAATCATTTTGATAATAATCAGTTTGATCTGTTTTACCGAGAAGGTCTACGGTTCGAGTCCGTATAGCCCTAACACATTTCATTTTTTTTTGTATAGACATTCTATTTTAGTTTAGTATAATTTTCATTTCCTCATTAGTACTTGTTTATGGACTGACAGGTTCCTTTGTCCATAGAAATGAAAGCATTACCACATGCCCATGTCAATACATAAGGACAGGAAAATAAAAACAATAATTCATTCCAACGGATCCAATCGCTATTTGCAAAATCTCGGATAAAATACCTATCCTTTTTCATTAATCTTCATGGATGAATTACATATGACTTTTTTCCTGTCCATGATCAAAAAGTTACTGATATATTTTTGTTTTGGTATACCCAATCCCAGTCAATTTATGAAGTGAAAATCATGACATGATCCTGTCTAAAAACTTCATTCTGACCCAATCAAGTCGAATACAATACGTAAATTACATGGATCTCGTACCTATTCTTTTGTTGGTCTTGTATTTGTAGAAGTCCCCCGACTCCGACTAATTAGTTTTTGGCCGAACAATAATAAAATTGGTTGTTTCAATTGCAAATATAATGCAGAGATAATGAATTGGTCCCTAATGTATCAATGTTTCTTCTTCTCTATTCTATGAGTTGGGTCGGTTTGGGGATTTGGTCTATCGAATTGTTCAACAATGTGTGATTCTTTCTTTTCTATTAGAAGTATCTTATGTAGATCATTTATGATTCCACTAATGACTGATTCTATCACTCTGTGCTATCTTTCATTGTGTAGTGTAAGTTTGCTCCAAAACAAAC